CAAAGTTATATACAAATCACTACCCCCTTTTTTGTATTTCCTTAATTTATTTCCTTAATTGAATTTCGGTTGATTAGGACGAAGTTCCTTAAAAACCTCTGCCTTCTTTAAAATATCCTGAACAGTTTCTGTAGGTTGAGCCCCTTTTTCAAGGAAATATAAAATAGCAGGAACATTTAAATAAGTTTGATTCTTTATCGGATCATAAAAACCCACTTTCTGAAGATCTTTTCCTTCTCTTCGGGATCGAACATCAATTGCAACGATTCGATAGACGGCTCATTGGGATAGATGTAGATGAACAACACCCCCCCTAGAAACGTATAGGAAGCTTTCTCCTCGTACGGCTCGAGAAAAATGATTGATTCGAAGTTTTGTCTCTGTATGGAATTCTATCTAAGAAACGACAACTGGATCCATAAAATGATCAAAGCAATTAAAGATGTAAGTCTTTTTTTCTTCGTTCTTCCTTAAAATGAAAAAGAAACCATTCGTACTCTCATAACTCAAGTTGGATAACTTTCAAACAGTTCAAAAGAAAATCTTTCGGCAATTTCATTTATTGAGGGGTCTTTCCTCCTTTTTTGTTTGTCTCGTTTAAAATAGGATTCTTCAGTCTGATCCAGTTATTAAGACAATTAAAAAGGTGTTTCCTTGTTCTGGGATCCTTTATCTTTGTTTTATTTTAAATCATTGGGTTTAGACATTACTTCGGTGATTTTGAATCCTTTCAAAATGGCAGCAACATACCCTTTTTGCGATTTCTATGAAAGAATCCTACAAGATGATGAATTCTCTCATGAAACACTTTGGATCGAAAAAGTTTGATCAATTCCAATAAATTTTTTAATTTGAAACTTGCTCGAATTGGATTCTTTCGATTTCCATACCTAAGATATATTTACGAAGTTGTTTCAATTTTTTTATTGATTGGCATTAACCCTAGACCCTTGCCCCAAGAAATAAATTAATACTTTCTACTCGAGCTCCATCATGGACTATTTACATTCTAAGACAACAAAAAACGAGGGGTTCTAGTGAAACAGAACCAATGATGTCGAGCTAAGAGCACCTTCATTCCTACAAAAAATGGTGGATGTACAAATCCACAACGGATCCTGTCCTTCAAGTCGCACGTTGCTTTCTACCACATCGTTTCAAACGAAGTTTTACCATAACATTCCTCTAAGAACCGGTATGGAATTGATTCAATTATGGAATCATGAATAGTCATTGGTTGGGCTGATGTATAAACACCATAATGTATAGTATTTTCTATATCTTATATATCTATAGTATATAGATATAAATAATACTATAGATATAGGTGGATAAAGATTTTTCTGAAGAAGTCTTAGTAAGACCCCATCGCTAATATTAATTTGTTTAACATTATAATATTAATTAATAAATATATATATAATAAAGAATTTTTTGATATAAATAATAATAAATAAGACGAATAACCGAATTCTTTTTGATTCTGCATTTTCACGTGACTTAATAGGAGAGAAAGATTCAGCTTCTAAGAAATGATTAAAACTATTTCTCTTTCTAAATTGCGAATAAATTTCGAAAGTTCGCCTTTCGACATCATTATTCCAAGAAAATTTGATAGTTAAAAATAACTTTTGATCATCTTAGGAAAAAAGATAAGTCTTTTTTTTTTTTTCATCTGATTGATAAAATCCAAAGAATGGGGAGGGTTTCGTATCTATCAATTCGATCAAATAGACTAAGCAATTGTCACCGTTTATAGATATTGAAATGAACGCCTTCCCATTACTGATTAACTCCTATCTACCCCATTCTATGGGACTGATGCAGGATAAATCAAAAGAAGGAAGTGTCCTAGTCTTTTTTATTTTTACGAAATGCGAGCTGTCTAGGCACAAAGCCAAACAAGTCCAGATTAAGTCCAGTTTTTGCTCCTTTTTTTCTATTTTAGCCTACCTCATTGATTAAGAATTAAGAGACTTAGTGAATTTAATTAGTACCAAAAACCCCCTCTTGGCGAAAAATCAAGAAATCTACAAAAAAGAAAATTGAATCTAATTAGGCTAATTTAGGGGGTAGAGAATATGAGATAGGGAATATGGATTCTTTCGCATCTCGATTCAGTTTTTGAAAAAAAAAAAAAACGATTCATCGAAGAACAAAATAAGAAACAACAATAACATTCCAGCTAACATTTCGATTTTAAACAGAACATTGTTAAAAAAGCAATCTATATTGTCAGAGAATATATATGTTCTGGGACGGAAGGATTCGAACCTCCGAATAGCGGGACCAAAACCCGTTGCCTTACCACTTGGCCACGCCCCATTTAGATTTCTATGCGATACTAATAAAGTATATTGCTGGTTTTGTTTGTTTGTCAACTCTAGCCCAAATATCTATAGAATAGATTAGATTGGTATTCGGATTTTTCTATGTTTTTGGTATGTGTAGATATAGAATTCAACTGAATTTATTGATCATTACATATAATTCAATTAAG